GAAATATCTTCACTATACTTTATGAAGAACTCTCCGACTTAAAATGGAGTGAAATTTTGTCGAAGGCAAAGGCGAAAAGGGAAAAGATAATTGAAAAAATTTGGGGTAAACGTAAGGAGAAGAGCGAACACGAAGAGATTGAGGAGATAGAGGCAGAAGTAGGAGAAACGGAAACGACCACGGAGGAAAGGCGAATGGATATAGTAGACTCCTGGGATTTCATTCCACATGGAATGCTAATAAGAAGCGGCTTGTTATGTTTTCAATGTCTTTTTAGAATGTATGGAGTACCTTTACTCATAATTGCGAAAAATTTTGTACGTTTACTCCTATTTCAACCTTCTGAGTTGTATGAGGATTTCGAGGAATTCAAAAAGGAGCAATATGTTTTGTGTAGTTTTTACGGTCTTCCATTCGAAGATGAGAGAGCTTTCCTATCTTCTTTGTATGACGGTATTCAGATACAAATAATTATGCCTTTCCATTTGCGACCTTGGAACACAGGATTACAGCGCCAGGACAAAGAAAATATTTGTTATTTAACAGTTTATGGAAAGGAAACCGACTTTCCTTTTGGTTGGCCCCGAAGAAACTATTCCTTTTTTCGACCCATTTTTCACATATTAGAAAAAAAATGGAAAAAAATTTCGAAAAAGCCGTATTTTCTAGCTCTAAGAATTTTCAAAAGAAAAATAAAACCACTTTTAAAACCAATATTATTTCGATTAAGAAAAGTTTTCAAAATAAAAAAATTTAAAAAAGTTGAATTGAGCAAATTGAAAGAAAAAGAAAAAAAGGCTTCCCTAATCAACAATCAGATAACTCACGAATCGTTTAATCAAATTGAATCTTCGATAAATTCTTTATTGCTAAAAAAAATGAAGGATTCGACTGATCAAACAAATACAATTCGAAATCAAATTCAAATAGAAAGAATCTCAAAAGAGAACGAAAAAGGAACTCCAAGAATAAATAATCTTAGTAGTGTTAAAAAAACAAATTTGAATGTTCAAATATTCGAAAAATGGAAAGTATTAAAAAGACAAAATGCTCGAAGAATTTGTAAATTACCCCTTTTTTTGGAATTTTTCATTGAAAGAATATACCCGGATATCTTTTTATATAGCATTAAAAATTTGAAAATGAAGACAGAAATTTTTCTTGAATTAATAAAAGAAAGTCTTATTATTTATAAATCCATTTCCACTAATGAAAGAAAACAAGAAAAAATTAAGAAAAAAAAGACAAATCGAATTCCGTTTATTTCAAAGTCACGCCATACTATTAGTAATAGTGAAGATAGTAATAGTGAAGAAGATTCATATACTTGTTATGACTTATCCGACGTGTCACAAGCATATGTATTTTACAAATTAGCCAAAATCCAAGTTAGTAATTCGGATAAATTAAGATCTCTTCTTCACTATCAAGAAATACCCTTTTTTCTGAAACCCGAAATAAAGGATTCTTTGGAAAGGCGAGGGGCGGTTCATTCCAAATTAGGGGAAAAGAAACTTCCAAGTTCTGAAATGAATCAATGGAAAAACTGGTTAAGAGGACATTATCAATACAATTTATCTCAGATAAACTGGTCTAAATTAATACCAGAAAAATGGCGAAATAGGGTTCGTCAATGTCATATAGCTAACAAGGAAATTTTAAGCAAACGGCATTCATATGAAAAAGACCAATTAGTTGATTCCAAAAAACAAAAAAAATGGGAAGTCTATTCATTAGATAATAAAAAAAAGCATTTTCAAAAAGATGCTAGGTATGATCTTTTATCATCTAAATTTCTTAATTATGAAACTAAAATGGAATGCTTTTTTTATATATCTCCATTTCAAGGAAATAAGAAACAAGAGATTTCTTACACGTCTAAAAAGACCTTTTTTAATATGCTGAGAAACATCCCTATTAAGATTAAGAATTATCTAAATAATAATCTAGGAAGGGAAAAAACGGCCGATAGAAAATATTTTGATTGCAAAATTCTCGATTTTGATCTTAGACAAAAAATCGACATTAGGGATCAAAATACTCAAATTCTTACTAAGAATTTGAAAAGAATTTATAAAACTAAAAAAGATGTTTGTTTTATGATTCCAGAAAAAAATCCATTGCTTCCAGAAAAAAATCCGCCAAATTCTCCCGAAGTTTTTTTTGATTGGATGGGAATGGGTGATTGGATGGGAATGAATGAAAAAATGTTAAAGCGTCCCAGACCAAATGGGGTATCTTTCTTCTTCTTAGAACTTGTATCATTTTCTAGTGCATATAAAATGAAACCTTGGTCTATACCAAGTAAATTACTTCTTTTAAATTTGAATAGAAAGAAAATTCTAAAAGAAAAACCAGAAGAAGAAAAACCAGAAGAAGAAAAACCAGAAGAAGAAAAACCAGAAGAAGAAAAACCAGAAGAAAAAAAACCAGAAGAAGAAGAAAAGTTTGGAAAGTCAGGCGTGAAAAAGGAAACAAAATACAAAATCGATAGGCAAAGAGAGCAAAGTGCAGAGTTGATAATGCAAAATGAGGAGTTTCAGGTGGACTGGGACCTAGCTGGTTATTATGCATACAACCTAATCTGGCAGCTTGACAAGACAACTTTTACTCTGGTTAAAGTCAAGGGGGCTGCAATGATACACCTATTAACCTTCCTGATTAGGATGTATAAGAGAAGGACGCGGATACGTTTGATGTTTTCTGATTCTTTTATAACTCTTCCCTCTTTGTTAACCGAGGGAATCATCTATATAGAACACCGTAGTCTGCCTGAAAAACAAGATGGACAGTTTATTATGTATCAAACCATAGGTATTTCGTCGATTCCTAAGAGTCAAGACCAAACTAATCAAAACTACCAAGAGCAAGGATATCTTTCTAAAAATCATTTTGATGAAGCTATTTCAACCCATCAAAGAATAATAGAAAATAGAGATAAAAGTCGTTTTGATTTTCCTGTTCCTGAAAATATTTTATCGTTTAGACGTCGTAGAAAATTGAGAATTCTAATTTGTTTCAAACCCGAACCAAAGACTAGAAATGATATAGATAGAAATCGAGTATTTTGGAACGAAAAGAAGAAAAAAAGCAGCACCCAAGTTTCCCGTGACAATAAGCATCTTGATAGAGATAAAAATCAATTACTGAAATTAAAGCTTTTTCTTTGGCCTAATTATCGATTAGAAGATTTAGCTTGTATGAATCGTTATTGGTTTGATACGAATAATGGCAGTCGTTTCAGTATGTTAAGGGTATATCTGTATCCACGATTGAAAAAGAAAACCTTAGAACTTTTTGAAGAATTTTTTTCATTTGATCTAGTTGAACGCTTTTTTGACAATTCGATTTTTTGATTCATTGAGTTAAAGAATTTAGAAAATTAGGAGTTCTTAAAATGAATGGTAGTATTATTATTACTGATTGATAAAATCCATATCTGTAATGTAAAAAAGGAAGGGGTTTTTTTATGGTCAAAAATGCATCCATTTCAGTTATTTCTCAAAACGAAAACAAAGAAAGTAGAGGGTCTGTTGAATTTCAAGTCTTCAGTTTCACCACTAAGATAAAGGAACTGTCTTCCCATTTAAAAGTACACAAAAAAGACTTTTCATCTCAGAGGGGTTTGCGAAAAGTTTTGGGAAAACGTCAACGGCTGCTGACCTATTTGTCAAAAAGAAATAGAAAACGCTATAAAAAATTAATTGGCGAGTTGGATATTCGAGAGATAAAAACTTGTTAATTTGAAGCGTGATACCATTTGAGCCTAATCGTTTCAATTTTAATGAACTTCTTTTTACTTTCGGGAATGGGCGGGAGAATGAATCGAGAAAACTTAGGATTGTACCAACTACAAGAAAAGACCTTATGATAATCAATATGGGTCCTCACCACCCATCAACGCATAGTGTTCTTGGACTGATTGTTATTCTTGACGTTATTGACTGCGAACCGAATTTACACAGAGGGATGGAAAAAATAGGGGAAAATCAAGCAATTATACAATATTTGCCTTATGTAACACGTTAGGATTATTTAGCTACTATGTTCACAGAATCAATAACCGTAAATGGACCCGAACAGATAGGCAATAATATAAGTATCTAAAAAAGCTAGCTATATCAGAGCTATTATGTTTCCGTATCGCCTCATATTTGTTATGACCTGGTTCTTTTATAGGAAATTGGGGGGGGGCGGCAGAGACCCCCTTCTTCTCTTCTATATTTTTATTTTTCGAGAACGAGAATTAAGATATGACCTATTCGAAGCTGCTCCTGGTATGTGCACGATGCATAATTTTTTTCCTTGGAGATGGGAAATTAGACCCCCGGGTTTTATCAACTTGGAAATTTTTCCACAATTAGTTAACAAAAAGAAATTGGCTGATATCATTACAATATTAGGTAGCATAAATTATGGGATAATTTGCTCGTTGAAATAATAATTGATACAACAGAAATAGAAACTATCAATTCCTTTTCTAGATTAGAATCCTTAAAATTCAAAGAAGTCTGCAGAATCATATGGGCGCTTGAACCTAGTGTATTAGGAATCACCCCCGGTATACTACTAATTATTTGGTTAGAAAGAGAAATATCTGCGGGAATACAACAACATATTGGACCTGAATACGCTGGGCTGTTGGGAATTCGGGAAGTTCTAGCAGACGGTAAAAAACTATTTTCAAAGAGAATCTTCTTCCTTCTAGAGGAAATAGTCGTTTATTCAGTATCGGATCACCAACAGCAGTCATATCCATTTTACGAAATTATTCAGTAATTCCTTTTAGCTATCGCTTTATTCTAGCGGATCTTAGCATTGATGCTTTTTTGTGGATTGCCCTTTCACGTCTTGCTCCCATTGGACTTCTTATGTCGGGATATGGGTCAAATAATAAATATTCCCTTTTTGGTGAATTAAGGGCTGCTGCTCAATCAATTTAGTTATGAAATACCATTAACTCTATGTGTATTATCAATATTTCTACGTGCAATTCGGTAAAACAAAAAATTTCCCCTATTTCTTTTCTTTCTAGGAGCAAGAAAATTAAATGGGTTGAATATCTATTTTTTTTATTCATTATTGGCCGGGTTGATTAATTAAATCAGATAGTTATATCAGTGCAATAAAATGGCTCAAAATTTGGCTGTTAAAAGAATTCAATTTCATTATCCTATGTACAAGAATTACGTGAAAATAAATATATAAGCAGTTGAAACTGTTTACCCCAAGATCGCTTGATTAGTTATCTGACTTGAGGCGGGTTCTAAAGATCAATCATATGGTCTCTTATCATCTATTTCCACAGATCCTAAGCGAGATTAAAAAAAAGATACGTGGGTGGTTAGGAATACCAAGATACACAAAGGATTAGTAATGGAGATTCTAAAAATTTTCTAAAAGGATATTTTTTTTATAGATTAAAGTAATTCAAATTGGGACTTTAACTTGGTAGAAAGGATTAAGAAGTACTCCCCACGAGTTCAATCCAAAGTATGTTCTTATCCGGCAATTAAGTAAATAGCTATCAAGAACGAATAAATCTTTTATTTTTGCCCCTATTTTCTGAGAAAGTAGAATAGGAACGAAATCAAATTGAAAATGCTAAAATCATAGGTTGAAATATCTATTCGATATTTCTTTATTTAAAAAGTCCTCTATTTATTATTTATTCAAGGAGAAAGTTCTTAATCAAGAAGTGAAAATTCTTAAAAGATGAGATCAATTTAGAAGCATTTTGAATTAGAAATCTAGCAGACAGAATTGCATTGGTCTAATTTTAGGCCTTAGGATAAGAAGATAAGAATTTGATTTGTTAGTAACCTTACAAATACATTAAGATAAATAATTGAAAAGGCACTTCGATTTATTTATGACCTATGACCAATGAGAAGCCACATTGGGTGAAAATCTCGTGTACAGTTCTGAAATAGCGGTGGGAACAGTGATGTTATCGTCGACTATGATTATCTAATAGTTTAAGTACATTTGATAAAATGAGAGATTACCCCTCGATTTATCATAACATAAGCAGAAGAATAATTAAATTAGTAGCAGGTTATCAAACGAAAAGAGAATGCCGCCGGAACGTTTCCGAGGTCGAATCCACTTTTCGTTTGATAAATGCATTACTTGTGAAGTATGTGTTCGTGTATGTCCTATAGATCTATCCGTTGGTGATTGGAAACTGATATTCAAAAGAAACGATTACTTAATTTACAGTATTGATTTTGAAATCTGTATATTTTGTGGTAATTGTGGTGAGTATTGTCCAACAAATTCTTTGTCGATGACCGAAGAATATGAACTTTCTACTTATGATCGCCATGAATTGAATTATAATCAAATTACTTTATTACTTTAGGTCGGTTACCGGCGTCAATAATTGACGATTACACAATTCGACCAATTTCTTCAAATTCACCTCAACTAAAAAATGCATAAAATCCCCAACATTTCATTTACAAATCAAAAACCGCTTTTGGTTCTAAAGGGATGCGGGTTTTGCCTGGTCAATCCAAAACAAAAATAAGTTTGGTTGTCAAGAATCGTGGCTTCATTTTGAATAAAAATCGATTTCTATTCGAATAAGAATTTCCAAAATTGAAAGATTCAACCCCTACTTTCGAGAATAAGAGCAGCCCTATCTACATTAATCCAAATCGCCCCTATCCCAATTTCATTCAATTAATAAATCCTAAAAAAAAAATAGAATAGAAGAACTCTGGGTTTCAATCAATTTAGTACTAATTGCTTCTCTTATTTTTTCCATATTTGGTAGAATGGAATTTCTTTCATTTTTGTTCAGATTGAAATCAATCAAAATCGATAAGGAGTTGGTTAATGATGCTCAAAGGTATAGTTGTTTTGAGTGCTTATTTATTTGCTATTGGTGTTTTTGGATTGATTACAAGTCGAAATTTGGTTAGAGCCTTTATGTTATTATCTGTCTTAAACTTATATTAAATTCAGTTAATATAAATTTTGTAACATTAAATTTTGAAACATTTTTGTTATAACTATTGCAGCCGGCGCTGCGGCTATTGGATTGGCTATTGTTTCATCAATTTATCGAAACAGAAAATTAACTCGTATTAACCAATCAAATTTGTTGAATAAATAGTCTTAATTATATAAATAAATTATATATACGAAAATTTTAAGATTTCTAAATAAATTCAACCCCGCGGGTTTGATACGGATACGATATGATCGTAATTGCAAAAATCTAAGAAATCAAAGTATTTTGGACCTCTCTCGTAGACTAATCGGGAAGTCGATTGTTTATGATCAATCATTGGTTCGTCTGGTATCTAAATAGAAGATTTATTAAGTTAATTTACTAGATCGAAAACTTATGACAATTAAAAAGGTATAGATCCAATGTCACATTCAGTAAAGATTTATGATACATGTATAGGATGTACTCAATGTGTCCGAGCGTGCCCTACCGATGTATTAGAAATGATACCCTGGGGCGGGTGTAAAGCTAAACAAATTGCTTCTGCTCCAAGGACTGAGGACTGTGTTGGTTGTAAGAGGTGTGAATCTGCCTGCCCAACGGATTTTTTAAGTGTTCGGGTTTATTTATGGCATGAAACAACGCGCAGTATGGGTCTAGCTTATTGATACGTTCCAGAAAAATCTACTTGAATCCATTTTCATTTTCTTTTTTTTATTGACAAAACCCGTGCTCAAAACCAAATTAAAATAGTTTGGGCACGTATTTTTTTGGCTCGAATATATCTTGTCTTTACCACGAACCCTTTTCCTTTATTAACACGAATTGTAGTTTTTCTAATAGTTGCGTGTTCTTTAATTTGTTTTATGCCACAGAGAGGGAATAGATTGGTATACTATTTGTATTTCTATATTATAACTTCTTCTAACTTCTAACGATTTTTGTATTTTCTTATCATTTCCAACCGGATGATTCATTAATCCAACTAGTGGAAGATTAGAAATCGACCCGTTTTTTTTGATTTCCATTGGAAATTAGAAATAGGCGAAGGACCCATTTTACTGGCGAGATTCATCACGACTTTAACTACTTTCGTGGCCTGGCCTGTTATTCGAGATTCTCGACTATTTCATTTCCTTACGTTAACAATGTACAGTGGGCAAGTAGGATTATTTTCTTCTCGGTACCTTTGACTTTTTTCCTCATGTAGGGGTTAGAATTAATTCCCGTTTATCTGCTTATATCCGTGTGGAGAGGAAAAAAATGTCTGTACTCAGCTACAAAATTTATTTTGTACACGGTGGGGGTTCTGTTTTTCTTTTAATGGCAGTTCTGACTATTGGTTTATATGGTTCTATTGAACCAACATTCAATTTTGAAATAGTAGTCAGTCGTTGTTATCCAGTGGCCTTGGAAAGAATATTTCTGGATTTTTATTGCTTTTTCTGTCAAATTTCCAACTATACCCCTACATACATGGATACATGGTTACCTGATACCCATGGAGAAGCGTATTATAGTACTTGTATGCTTTTAGCCGGCATCTTATTAAAAACGGGAGCGTATGGATTAGTTCGAATCAATATGGAATTATCCCCCCGCGCCCATTCTTTATTTTTTCCTTGGTTAATTAATATTAAATTAATATTATAATATTAGGTGCAATGCAAATAGTCTATGCAGCTTTAACACCTCTCGGCCAGCGGAATAAAAAAAAATAGTCTATTCCTCTGTATCTGGTATGGGTTTCGTAATTATAGGAATAGGTTCTATCACCAATATGGAACCCAACGGGGCTCTTTTACAAATAATCTCTCATGGATTCTGGATTCTGCGCGTTTTTCTTAACCGGAACGACTTATACTTATAATATAATATGTCTTGTTTATCTTGGCGAAATGGGCGGAATAGCCAGCCAATGCCAAAAATATTCATGATGTTTAGTAGCTTTTCGATAGCCCCCCTTGCATTGCCGGGTATGAGTGGTTTTGTTGCCGAATTAATAGTCTTTTTTGGACTAATTTCTAGTCAAAAATATCTTTTAATGGCCAAAGTTTTTATTCTTTTTATAACGGCAATTGGAATTCCTATTTATTATCTAGATCAGATGTTCTATGGATACAAGATATTTAATGTTTCGAACTCATATTTTTTGGATTTGGAACCACGAGAGTTATTTTTTTTGATCTCTATTTTTTTACCTGTACTAGGTATTGATATCTATCCCGATTTCGTTCTTTCACTATCGGTTGAAAAGGTTGAAGTTATTTTATCTAATTTTTTTTAGAAATAGTTTTTATGAATCAAAAACGAAAAAATCTTTGTTATAGTGTTATAGAATGACAAAAAGCTTTTTTTTTTTCTCTTACGTTAAGTCAAAAAATAAATAATGAATTTGAACCGGCGAATCACTACAATATAATACCGTAGTGATTCGCCAGTTCGCGCCAAGTTTTCAAAATTTTTATCTGATATATGATATAGACTTTTCTATTCCTATTTTAAAAGGCCCTTTTGAATTCATTTAAATGTAAATGAACCATAACTATGTAATCCTATTCCCAACAAATTGATTCCAAAATAGCATATCCAAATTATAAGAAATCCAATAGACGCCACAATTGCTGAATTTGTCTCCTTCGACTTTCTATTTGTTCGAATATGTAAATAAATCGCGAATACGATCCAAGTAATAAAAGCCCAAGTTTCCTTTGGGTCCCAACTCCAATAGGATCCCCACGCTTCATTAGCCCATACTGCTCCTGAAAGAATTCCTATGGTTAAAAAGATAAACCCTAGACTAGTAACCCGATAACCCCAATAATCCAATTGTTGAATCAATTGTGATCTGTAATAATTTCTTGGAGATAAAAAAGAAGTATTTTGAAAAACATTACTCCATTCATTTATATGTTCGATCTCACCAAAGAAAAATGACTCGTTTAAAAAATGATTATTCATAGAAAAAGAAATTTTCTTTTTTTTAACTGTAATGACTAGAAGAGATATTGATAATAATGATCCACATAAAAGGGCTGCGTAGCCTAATATCATCATACTTACGTGCATTATTAGCCACTCGGATTGAAGGGCGGGTACTAATATTAAGGATTCGCGTATTTCGGTTAAAAGACCCGCAGTAGCAAAGCCCTGGGTAAAAATAGCACTTGGACTTATTATTGTGCTTATAAAGGTTTTATTTTTTTTGAAATGGGGAACTGTATGAATAAGGGAAAAACTCCATGAAAGAAAGATTAATGATTCAGATAAATCACTTAGTGGAAAATGTCCTGAATAAATACAACGCGTAATTAATAATCCTGTTATACAGAAAAAAGTTATTATCATGCCTTTTTCAGATGAATCATACAGTTTTACAAGTTCATCAACTAAAAAGGTTATCAAATGAATTGTAATTATAATAGAAAGGATCGAAAAAGAAATATGAGTTAATATATGCTCTAAGTTTGAAAATACCATAAGGTTGAAAATATCATAAAAATAAATATAAATCAAAAACGAATCCCTAAATTAGAAAAAAATTTAGGGGAATTGAATTCATTATTGATTTTCATTATAGGACCCGTTTACTTTGATTAGTCAATTAGATTAATCAATTACATGCCGCTACTCGGATTCGAACCGAGATGCTCTAGCACTGCTTCCTAAGAGCAGCGTGTCTACCAATTTCACCATAGCGGCTTATCTTGAATTCAAGATAACTTATCAATAAACAATCGTCTAGATTTAAGAACAAAAATTGGGGTATAATTTTTTTAGGATCAAATTGAGGAAAAATCCCCTCAACTAAGTATTTGTATTTGAAGGTTCATTATTTGAATTTTAGGATGGGCTCTGGATTTTATTGTACATTTTTGATTTCTACTTTCTTCGACTTGAACTTTTTTAAAACTAGATAGTCTTACTATGATATGAATTAAAGGATATAGCTTCTCCAAAAACACTTTTTTTTATTCACAAAGAAGAAAAAGTTTTATTCTAGATATTTTAAGGGTAGACTGAATTCTATTTCCGATTAAGCAACTCAAAAGGAAATAGAATTCTAAAATTGGATTTTCTAACCGAAATGGGTTTATTTTGGAGCTGGGCCAACTTAGATTATTCCAAGATGTTATCTTTTAGTACTTTTTTTAGTTCTTTGTCGCACAAAAAACTTTTTGAATTCTTAATTAATTGTTTCCTATTCAATATTTAAAAAGGAAGGAATAAAAAAATGAAGATGAAGGTATGAACTAAGTGAAATTAACTGCAATCTCATTTTTTTTGAACAATAGATGTCTTTCACATCGAGCTATATCAATAGATAATTTATCTAAATGGCAGTTCCAAAAAAACGTACTTCTGCATCAAAAAAACGTATTCGTAAAAATTGTTGGAAAGGGAAGGGATTTTGGGCAGCGTTAAGGGCGTTTTCCTCAGGAAAATCTCTTTCTACCGGGAATTCAAAAAGTTTTTTGTGCGACAAAGAACTAAAAAAAGTACTAAAAGATAACATCTTGGAATAATCTAAGTTGGCCCAGCTCCAAAATAAACCCATTTCGGTTAGAAAATCCAATTTTAGAATTCTATTTCCTTTTGAGTTGCTTAATCGGAAATAGAATTCAGTCTACCCTTAAAATATCTAGAATAAAACTTTTTCTTCTTTGTGAATAAAAAAAAGTGTTTTTGGAGAAGCTATATCCTTTAATTCATATCATAGTAAGACTATCTAGTTTTAAAAAAGTTCAAGTCGAAGAAAGTAGAAATCAAAAATGTACAATAAAATCCAGAGCCCATCCTAAAATTCAAATAATGAACCTTCAAATACAAATACTTAGTTGAGGGGATTTTTCCTCAATTTGATCCTAAAAAAATTATACCCCAATTTTTGTTCTTAAATCTAGACGATTGTTTATTGATAAGTTATCTTGAATTCAAGATAAGCCGCTATGGTGAAATTGGTAGACACGCTGCTCTTAGGAAGCAGTGCTAGAGCATCTCGGTTCGAATCCGAGTAGCGGCATGTAATTGATTAATCTAATTGACTAATCAAAGTAAACGGGTCCTATAATGAAAATCAATAATGAATTCAATTCCCCTAAATTTTTTTCTAATTTAGGGATTCGTTTTTGATTTATATTTATTTTTATGATATTTTCAACCTTATGGTATTTTCAAACTTAGAGCATATATTAACTCATATTTCTTTTTCGATCCTTTCTATTATAATTACAATTCATTTGATAACCTTTTTAGTTGATGAACTTGTAAAACTGTATGATTCATCTGAAAAAGGCATGATAATAACTTTTTTCTGTATAACAGGATTATTAATTACGCGTTGTATTTATTCAGGACATTTTCCACTAAGTGATTTATCTGAATCATTAATCTTTCTTTCATGGAGTTTTTCCCTTATTCATACAGTTCCCCATTTCAAAAAAAATAAAACCTTTATAAGCACAATAATAAGTCCAAGTGCTATTTTTACCCAGGGCTTTGCTACTGCGGGTCTTTTAACCGAAATACGCGAATCCTTAATATTAGTACCCGCCCTTCAATCCGAGTGGCTAATAATGCACGTAAGTATGATGATATTAGGCTACGCAGCCCTTTTATGTGGATCATTATTATCAATATCTCTTCTAGTCATTACAGTTAAAAAAAAGAAAATTTCTTTTTCTATGAATAATCATTTTTTAAACGAGTCATTTTTCTTTGGTGAGATCGAACATATAAATGAATGGAGTAATGTTTTTCAAAATACTTCTTTTTTATCTCCAAGAAATTATTACAGATCACAATTGATTCAACAATTGGATTATTGGGGTTATCGGGTTACTAGTCTAGGGTTTATCTTTTTAACCATAGGAATTCTTTCAGGAGCAGTATGGGCTAATGAAGCGTGGGGATCCTATTGGAGTTGGGACCCAAAGGAAACTTGGGCTTTTATTACTTGGATCGTATTCGCGATTTATTTACATATTCGAACAAATAGAAAGTCGAAGGAGACAAATTCAGCAATTGTGGCGTCTATTGGATTTCTTATAATTTGGATATGCTATTTTGGAATCAATTTGTTGGGAATAGGATTACATAGTTATGGTTCATTTACATTTAAATGAATTCAAAAGGGCCTTTTAAAATAGGAATAGAAAAGTCTATATCATATATCAGATAAAAATTTTGAAAACTTGGCGCGAACTGGCGAATCACTACGGTATTATATTGTAGTGATTCGCCGGTTCAAATTCATTATTTATTTTTTGACTTAACGTAAGAGAAAAAAAAAAAGCTTTTTGTCATTCTATAACACTATAACAAAGATTTTTTCGTTTTTGATTCATAAAAACTATTTCTAAAAAAAATTAGATAAAATAACTTCAACCTTTTCAACCGATAGTGAAAGAACGAAATCGGGATAGATATCAATACCTAGTACAGGTAAAAAAATAGAGATCAAAAAAAATAACTCTCGTGGTTCCAAATCCAAAAAATATGAGTTCGAAACATTAAATATCTTGTATCCATAGAACATCTGATCTAGATAATAAATAGGAATTCCAATTGCCGTTATAAAAAGAATAAAAACTTTGGCCATTAAAAGATATTTTTGACTAGAAATTAGTCCAAAAAAGACTATTAATTCGGCAACAAAACCACTCATACCCGGCAATGCAAGGGGGGCTATCGAAAAGCTACTAAACATCATGAATATTTTTGGCATTGGCTGGCTATTCCGCCCATTTCGCCAAGATAAACAAGACATATTATATTATAAGTATAAGTCGTTCCGGTTAAGAAAAACGCGCAGAATCCAGAATCCATGAGAGATTATTTGTAAAAGAGCCCCGTTGGGTTCCATATTGGTGATAGAACCTATTCCTATAATTACGAAACCCATACCAGATACAGAGGAATAGACTATTTTTTTTTATTCCGCTGGCCGAGAGGTGTTAAAGCTGCATAGACTATTTGCATTGCACCTAATATTATAATATTAATTTAATATTAATTAACCAAGGAAAAAATAAAGAATGGGCGCGGGGGGATAATTCCATATTGATTCGAACTAATCCATACGCTCCCGTTTTTAATAAGATGCCGGCTAAAAGCATACAAGTACTATAATACGCTTCTCCATGGGTATCAGGTAACCATGTATCCATGTATGTAGGGGTATAGTTGGAAATTTGACAGAAAAAGCAATAAAAATCCAGAAATATTCTTTCCAAGGCCACTGGATAACAACGACTGACTACTATTTCAAAATTGAATGTTGGTTCAATAGAACCATATAAACCAATAGTCAGAACTGCCATTAAAAGAAAAACAGAACCCCCACCGTGTACAAAATAAATTTTGTAGCTGAGTACAGACATTTTTTTCCTCTCCACACGGATATAAGCAGATAAACGGGAATTAATTCTAACCCCTACATGAGGAAAAAAGTCAAAGGTACCGAGAAGAAAATAATCCTACTTGCCCACTGTACATTGTTAACGTAAGGAAATGAAATAGTCGAGAATCTCGAATAACAGGCCAGGCCACGAAAGTAGTTAAAGTCGTGATGAATCTCGCCAGTAAAATGGGTCCTTCGCCTATTTCTAATTTCCAATGGAAATCAAAAAAAACGGGTCGATTTCTAATCTTCCACTAGTTGGATTAATGAATCATCCGGTTGGAAATGATAAGAAAATACAAAAATCGTTAGAAGTTAGAAGAAGTTATAATATAGAAATACAAATAGTATACCAATCTATTCCCTCTCTGTGGCATAAAACAAATTAAAGAACACGCAACTATTAGAAAAACTACAATTCGTGTTAATAAAGGAAAAGGGTTCGTGGTAAAGACAAGATATATTCGAGCCAAAAAAATACGTGCCCAAACTATTTTAATTTGGTTTTGAGCACGGGTTTTGTCAATAAAAAAAAGAAAATGAAAATGGATTCAAGTAGATTTTTCTGGAACGTATCAATAAGCTAGACCCATACTGCGCGTTGTTTCATGCCATAAATAAACCCGAACACTTAAAAAATCCGTTGGGCAGGCAGATTCACACCTCTTACAACCAACACAGTCCTCAGTCCTTGGAGCAGAAGCAATTTGTTTAGCTTTACACCCGCCCCAGGGTATCATTTCTAATACATCGGTAGGGCACGCTCGGACACATTGAGTACATCCTATACATGTATCATAAATCTTTACTGAATGTGACATTGGATCTATACCTTTTTAATTGTCATAAGTTTTCGATCTAGTAAATTAACTTAATAAATCTTCTATTTAGATACCAGACGAACCAATGATTGATCATAAACAATCGACTTCCCGATTAGTCTACGAGAGAGGTCCAAAATACTTTGATTTCTTAGATTTTTGCAATTACGATCATATCGTATCCGTATCAAACCCGCGGGGTTGAATTTATTTAGAAATCTTAAAATTTTCGTATATATAATTTATTTATATAATTAAGACTATTTATTCAACAAATTTGATTGGTTAATACGAGTTAATTTTCTGTTTCGATAAATTGATGAAACAATAGCCAATCCAATAGCCGCAGCGCCGGCTGCAATAGTTATAACAAAAATGTTTCAAAATTTAATGTTACAAAATTTATATTAACTGAATTTAATATAAGTTTAAGACAGATAATAACATAAAGGCTCTAACCAAATTTCGACTTGTAATCAATCCAAAAACACCAATAGCAAATAAATAAGCACTCAAAACAACTATACCTTTGAGCATCATTAACCAACTCCTTATCGATTTTGATTGATTTCAATCTGAACAAAAATGAAAGAAATTCCATTCTACCAAATATGGAAAAAATAAGAGAAGCAATTAGTACTAAATTGATTGAAACCCAGAGTTCTTCTATTCTATTTTTTTTTTAGGATTTATTAATTGAATGAAATTGGGATAGGGGCGATTTGGATTAATGTAGATAGGGCTGCTCTTATTCTCGAAAGTAGGGGTTGAATCTTTCAATTTTGGAAATTCTTATTCGAATAGAAATCGATTTTTATTCAAAATGAAGCCACGATTCTTGACAACCAAACTTATTTTTGTTTTGGATTGACCAGGCAAAACCCGCATCCCTTTAGAACCAAAAGCGGTTTTTGATTTGTAAATGAAATGTTGGGGATTTTATGCATTTTTTAGTTGAGGTGAATTTGAAGAAATTGGTCGAATTGTGTAATCGTCAATTATTGACGCCGGTAACCGACCTAAAGTAATAAAGTAATTTGATTATAATTCAATTCATGGCGATCATAAGTAGAAAGTTCATATTCTTCGGTCATCGACAAAGAATTTGTTGGACAATACTCACCACAATTACCACAAAATATACAGATTTCAAAATCAATACTGTAAATTAAGTAATCGTTTCTTTTGAATATCAGTTTCCAATCACCAACGGATAGATCTATAGGACATACACGAACACATACTTCACAAGTAATGCATTTATCAAACGAAAAGTGGATTCGACCTCGGAAACGTTCCGGCGGCATTCTCTTTTCGTTTGATAACCTGCTACTAATTTAATTATTCTTCTGCTTATGTTATGATAAATCGAGGGGTAATCTCTCATTTTATCAAATGTACTTAAACTATTAGATAATCATAGTCGACGATAACATCACTGTTCCCACCGCTATTTCAGAACTGTACACGAGATTTTCACCCAATGTGGCTTCTCATTGGTCATAGGTCATAAATAAATCGAAGTGCCTTTTCAATTATTTATCTTAATGTATTTGTAAGGTTACTAACAAATCAAATTCTTATCTTCTTATCCTAAGGCCTAAAATTAGACCAATGCAATTCTGTCTGCTAGATTTCTAATTCAAAATGCTTCTAAATTGATCTCATCTTTTAAGAATTTTCACTTCTTGATTAAGAACTTTCTCCTTGAATAAATAATAAATAGAGGACTTTTTAAATAAAGAAATATCGAATAGATATTTCAACCTATGATTTTAGCATTTTCAATTTGATTTCGTTCCTATTCTACTTTCTCAGAAAATAGGGGCAAAAATAAAAGATTTATTCGTTCTTGATAGCTATTTACTTAATTGCCGGATAAGAACATACTTTGGATTGAACTCGTGGGGAGTACTTCTTAATCCTTTCTACCAAGTTAAAGTCCCAATTTGAATTACTTTAATCTATAAAAAAAATATCCTTTTAGAAAATTTTTAGAATCTCCATTACTAATCCTTTGTGTATCTTGGTATTCCTAACCACCCACGTATCTTTTTTTTAATCTCGCTTAGGATCTGTGGAAATAGATGATAAGAGACCATATGATTGATCTTTAGAACCCGCCTCAAGTCAGATAACTAATCAAGCGATCTTGGGGTAAACAGTTTCAACTGCTTATATATTTATTTTCACGTAATTCTTGTACATAGGATAATGAAATTGAATTCTTTTAACAGCCAAATTTTGAGCCATTTTATTGCACTGATATAACTATCTGATTTAATTAATCAACCCGGCCAATAATGAATAAAAAAAATAGATATTCAACCCATTTAATTTTCTTGCTCCTAGAAAGAAAAGAAATAGGGGAAATTTTTTGTTTTACCGAATTGCACGTAGAAATATTGATAATACACATAGAGTTAATGGTATTTCATAACTAAATTGATTGAGCAGCAGCCCTTAATTCACCAAAAAGGGAATATTTATTATTTGACCCATATCCCGACATAAGAAGTCCAATGGGAGCAAGACGTGAAAGGGCAATCCACAAAAAAGCATCAATGCTAAGATCCGCTAGAATAAAGCGATAGCTAAAAGGAATTACTGAATAATTTCGTAAAATGGATATGACTGCTGTTGGTGATCCGATACTGAATAAACGACTATTTCCTCTAGAAGGAAGAAGATTCTCTTTGAAAATAGTTTTTTACCGTCTGCTAGAACTTCCCGAATTCCCAACAGCCCAGCGTATTCAGGTCCAATATGTTGTTGTATTCCCGCAGATATTTCTCTTTCTAACCAAATAATTAGTAGTATACCGGGGGTGATTCCTAATACACTAGGTTCAAGCGCCCATATGATTCTGCAGACTTCTTTGAATTTTAAGGATTCTAATCTAGAAAAGGAATTGATAGTTTCTATTTCTGTTGTATCAATTATTATTTCAACGAGCAAATTATCCCATAATTTATGCTACCTAATATTGTAATGATATCAGCCAATTTCTTTTTGTTAACTAATTGTGGAAAAATTTCCAAGTTGATAAAACCCGGGGGTCTAATTTCCCATCTCCAAGGAAAAAAATTATGCATCGTGCACATACCAGGAGCAGCTTCGAATAGGTCATATCTTAATTCTCGTTCTCGAAAAATAAAAATATAGAAGAGAAGAAGGGGGTCTCTGCCGCCCCCCCCCAATTTCCTATAAAAGAACCAGGTCATAACAAATATGAGGCGATACGGAAACATAATAGCTCTGATATAGCTAGCTTTTTTAGATACTTATATTATTGCCTATCTGTTCGGGTCCATTTACGGTTATTGATTCTGTGAACATAGTAGCTAAATAATCCTAACGTGTTACATAAGGCAAATATTGTATAATTGCTTGATTTTCCCCTATTTTTTCCATCCCTCTGTGTAAATTCGGTTCGCAGTCAATAACGTCAAGAATAACAATCAGTCCAAGAACACTATGCGTTGATGGGTGGTGAGGACCCATATTGATTATCATAAGGTCTTTTCTTGTAGTTGGTACAATCCTAAGTTTTCTCGATTCATTCTCCCGCCCATTCCCGAAAGTAAAAAGAAGTTCATTAAAATTGAAACGATTAGGCTCAAATGGTATCACGCTTCAAATTAACAAGTTTTTATCTCTCGAATATCCAACTCGCCAATTAATTTTTTATAGCGTTTTCTATTTCTTTTTGACAAATAGGTCAGCAGCCGTTGACGTTTTCCCAAAACTTTTCGCAAACCCCTCTGAGATGAAAAGTCTTTTTTGTGTACTTTTAAATGGGAAGACAGTTCCTTTATCTTAGTGGTGAAACTGAAGACTTGAAATTCAACAGACCCTCTACTTTCTTTGTTTTCGTTTTGAGAAATAACTGAAATGGATGCATTTTTGACCATAAAAAAACCCCTTCCTTTTTTACATTACAGATATGGATTTTATCAATCAGTAATAATAATACTACCATTCATTTTAAGAACTCCTAATTTTCTAAATTCTTTAACTCAATGAATCAAAAAATCGAATTGTCAAAAAAGCGTTCAACTAGATCAAATGAAAAAAATTCTTCAAAAAGTTCTAAGGTTTTCTTTTTCAATCGTGGATACAGATATACCCTTAACATACTGAAACGACTGCCATTATTCGTATCAAACCAATAACGATTCATACAAGCTAAATCTTCTAATCGATAATTAGGCCAAAGAAAAAGCTTTAATTTCAGTAATTGATTTTTATCTCTATCAAGATGCTTATTGTCACGGGAAACTTGGGTGCTGCTTTTTTTCTTCTTTTCGTTCCAAAATACTCGATTTCTATCTATATCATTTCTAGTCTTTGGTTCGGGTTTGAAACAAATTAGAATTCTCAATTTTCTACGACGTCTAAACGATAAAATATTTTCAGGAACAGGAAAATCAAAACGACTTTTATCTCTATTTTCTATTATTCTTTGATGGGTTGAAATAGCTTCATCAAAATGATTTTTAGAAAGATATCCTTGCTCTTGGTAGTTTTGATTAGTTTGGTCTTGACTCTTAGGAATCGACGAAATACCTATGGTTTGATACATAATAAACTGTCCATCTTGTTTTTCAGGCAGACTACGGTGTTCTATATAGATGATTCCCTCGGTTAACAAAGAGGGAAGAGTTATAAAAGAATCAGAAAACATCAAACGTATCCGCGTCCTTCTCTTATACATCCTAATCAGGAAGGTTAATAGGTGTATCATTGCAGCCCCCTTGACTTTAACCAGAGTAAAAGTTGTCTTGTCAAGCTGCCAGATTAGGTTGTATGCATAATAACCAGCTAGGTCCCAGTCCACCTGAAACTCCTCATTTTGCATTATCAACTCTGCACTTTGCTCTCTTTGCCTATCGATTTTGTATTTTGTTTCCTTTTTCACGCCTGACTTTCCAAACTTTTCTTCTTCTTCTGGTTTTTTTTCTTCTGGTTTTTCTTCTTCTGGTTTTTCTTCTTCTGGTTTTTCTTCTTCTGGTTTTTCTTCTTCTGGTTTTTCTTTTAGAATTTTCTTTCTATTCAAATTTAAAAGAAGTAATTTACTTGGTATAGACCAAGGTTTCATTTTATATGCACTAGAAAATGATACAAGTTCTAAGAAGAAGAAAGATACCCCATTTGGTCTGGGACGCTTTAACATTTTTTCATTCATTCCCATCCAATCACCCATTCCCATCCAATCAAAAAAAACTTCGGGAGAATTTGGCGGATTTTTTTCTGGAAGCAATGGATTTTTTTCTGGAATCATAAAACAAACATCTTTTTTAGTTTTATAAATTCTTTTCAAATTCTTAGTAAGAATTTGAGTATTTTGATCCCTAATGTCGATTTTTTGTCTAAGATCAAAATCGAGAATTTTGCAATCAAAATATTTTCTATCGGCCGTTTTTTCCCTTCCTAGATTATTATTTAGATAATTCTTAATCTTAATAGGGATGTTTCTCAGCATATTAAAAAAGGTCTTTTTAGACGTGTAAGAAATCTCTTGTTTCTTATTTCCTTGAAATGGAGATATATAAAAAAAGCATTCCATTTTAGTTTCATAATTAAGAAATTTAGATGATAAAAGATCATACCTAGCATCTTTTTGAAAATGCTTTTTTTTATTATCTAATGAATAGACTTCCCATTTTTTTTGTTTTTTGGAATCAACTAATTGGTCTTTTTCATATGAATGCCGTTTGCTTAAAATTTCCTTGTTAGCTATATGACATTGACGAACCCTATTTCGCCATTTTTCTGGTATTAATTTAGACCAGTTTATCTGAGATAAATTGTATTGATAATGTCCTCTTAACCAGTTTTTCCATTGATTCATTTCAGAACTTGGAAGTTTCTTTTCCCCTAATTTGGAATGAACCGCCCCTCGCCTTTCCAAAGAATCCTTTATTTCGGGTTTCAGAAAAAAGGGTATTTCTTGATAGTGAAGAAGAGATCTTAATTTATCCGAATTACTAACTTGGATTTTGGCTAATTTGTAAAATACATATGCTTGTGACACGTCGGATAAGTCATAACAAGTATATGAATCTTCTTCACTATTACTATCTTCACTATTACTAATAGTATGGCGTGACTTTGAAATAAACGGAATTCGATTTGTCTTTTTTTTCTTAATTTTTTCTTGTTTTCTTTCATTAGTGGAAATGGATTTATAAATAATAAGACTTTCTTTTATTAATTCAAGAAAAATTTCTGTCTTCATTTTCAAATTTTTAATGCTATATAAAAAGATATCCGGGTATATTCTTTCAATGAAAAATTCCAAAAAAAGGGGTAATTTACAAATTCTTCGAGCATTTTGTCTTTTTAATACTTTCCATTTTTCGAATATTTGAACATTCAAATTTGTTTTTTTAACACTACTAAGATTATTTATTCTTGGAGTTCCTTTTTCGTTCTCTTTTGAGATTCTTTCTATTTGAATTTGATTTCGAATTGTATTTGTTTGATCAGTCGAATCCTTCATTTTTTTTAGCAATAAAGAATTTATCGAAGATTCAATTTGATTAAACGATTCGTGAGTTATCTGATTGTTGATTAGGGAAGCCTTTTTTTCTTTTTCTTTCAATTTGCTCAATTCAACTTTTTTAAATTTTTTTATTTTGAAAACTTTTCTTAATCGAAATAATATTGGTTTTAAAAGTGGTTTTATTTTTCTTTTGAAAATTCTTAGAGCTAGAAAATACGGCTTTTTCGAAATTTTTTTCCATTTTTTTTCTAATATGTGAAAAATGGGTCGAAAAAAGGAATAGTTTCTTCGGGGCCAACCAAAAGGAAAGTCGGTTTCCTTTCCATAAACTGTTAAATAACAAATATTTTCTTTGTCCTGGCGCTGTAATCCTGTGTTCCAAGGTCGCAAATGGAAAGGCATAATTATTTGTATCTGAATACCGTCATACAAAGAAGATAGGAAAGCTCTCTCATCTTCGAATGGAAGACCGTAAAAACTACACAAAACATATTGCTCCTTTTTGAATTCCTCGAAATCCTCATACAACTCAGAAGGTTGAAATAGGAGTAAACGTACAAAATTTTTCGCAATTATGAGTAAAGGTACTCCATACATTCTAAAAAGACATTGAAAACATAACAAGCCGCTTCTTATTAGCATTCCATGTGGAATGAAATCCCAGGAGTCTACTATATCCATTCGCCTTTCCTCCGTGGTCGTTTCCGTTTCTCCTACTTCTGCCTCTATCTCCTCAATCTCTTCGTGTTCGCTCTTCTCCTTACGTTTACCCCAAATTTTTTCAATTATCTTTTCCCTTTTCGCCTTT